AGGGAAGGGCTACGTCTACCCCTCCTGTATATTGCCTTTTTCGTTCCATGTTGTAATACAAATGTATTATTTAATTATATGAGATTGTATGAAAATAAATTATTCATTTATAGGAATATATAGGAATAAAAATTTATCTTTATCCTTGATATTTGTACATGACGTGAGAGAACCCTGCCTTTATAGTTATAATTGAGGAAAAGATTAGATACAGAATATATATGTATATCGAAGTGATACCCTTGGATTCCCCCAAAAAGTAGAATCATTTCTTTCAATACTCATCCGTTGTTAGTTAACAATCCTAGTCATAGGCTTAAGAAATAAAATAATAAATAAAATGATTATTCATTGAATGACTATTCATCGATTGTATTCTCGTCAAATAGGGGGCGACTCTATGGAAAAAAGGTGGTTCAATTTGATGTTGTTTAACAAAAAGTTAGAACATAGATGTGGGCTAAGTAAATCAATGGATAGTTCTGATTTTATTGGGAATACCAGTGGAAGTGAAGAACCCATTATAAATGATAAGGGGAAAAACACTCCTAGTTATCCTAGTTATAGTGACAATTATGCTTTCAGTAATGTTGATTATTTATTCAATATTGAGAATTTTTGGAGTTTGGTCTCGGCCTTTTTAGTTAGAGATAGTAATGGTGACAGTTATTCTGTATATTTTGATATTGAAAATCAGATTTTTGAAATTGACAATGATAGTTCGTTTATGAGTGAACCAGAAAGTTTTTTTTCTAACTGTTTGAATAGTAGGTCCAAGAACTACTATTATCATTACATGTATGATACTCAATCTAGTTGGAATAATCACATTAATAGTTGCATTAATAGTTATCTTCATTTTGAAGTCAGTATTAATAGTTCTATTTCAGGTGATACCGACTGTTACAGTAACAGTTATAATTATAGTTTCCTTTACACTGAAAGTGTAAGTCGTAGTGAAAATGGGAATTCGAGTCTAAAAACTACTAGTAATGGCAGCGATCTCAATATAAGAGAAGAGTCTAATGATTTCGATATAAATCAAAATCAAGGATACAGACATTTATGGGTTCAATGCGAAAATTGTTATGGATTAAATTATAAAAAATTTTTTAAGTCAAAAATGAATATTTGTGAACAGTGTGGATATCATTTGAAAATGAGCAGTTCAGATAGAATCGAACTTTCGATTGATTCGGGCACTTGGGATCCTATGGATGAAGAGATGGTCTCTATGGACCCTATTGAATTTCATTCAGAGGAAGAACCTTATAAAGATCGTATTGATTCTTATCAAAGAAAGACCGGTTTAACTGAAGCTGTTCAAACGGGCATAGGTCAATTAAATGGTATTCCAATAGCAGTTGGGGTTATGGATTTTCAGTTTATGGGAGGTAGTATGGGATCTGTAGTTGGCGAGAAAATCACCCGTTTGATCGAGTATGCTACTAATCGATCTTTACCCGTTATTATTGTGTGTGCTTCCGGGGGAGCACGCATGCAAGAAGGAAGTTTGAGCTTGATGCAAATGGCTAAAATATCTTCTGCTTTATATGATTATCAATCAAATAAAAAGTTATTCTATATATCAATCCTTACATCTCCTACAACCGGTGGAGTAACAGCCAGTTTTGGTATGTTAGGAGATGTCATTATTGCTGAACCAAATGCCTACATTGCATTTGCAGGTAAAAGAGTAATTGAACAAACATTGAATAAAACAGTACCCGATGGTTCACAAGCGGCTGAGTATTCATTCCAGAAGGGCTTATTCGACCCAATCGTACCACGTAATCCTTTAAGGGGTGTTCTGAGTGAGTTATTTCAGCTACACGGTTTCTTTCCTCTGACTCAAAATTTAATAAATTAAAGTATAGCACTCGATTCAATTATTTGTAGCGAAAGAGTATTTGTATTATTTGTATTTAATTAATCGTAAAAAACTTAAGTTTAGAAGATCTTTATTTTGTTGACATAAGTTCCATTTGTAGTAAGAGCTAGAAGTTTCGGATAATTATTATTTTTTCCTCCCTATTGATTTTTCCATTTTTATCTTACCCCTGATTAGTAATCAGGAACTATTTATTAATCAATAGGATAAAAAAGATAAAAGAGTAAGTTTCTCCTCCCGAGGTAAAGGGAAGACATAAAGAAAAAAATTTTATCTGGCCTTCTTACTTACGTACTTACGTATTAATTTAATTACAATATTTATAATTTCTTATATAATCTTATATAAGATTATATAAGAAATATGTAATAGAAAGAAATTATTTCTACTAAGAACCATCACTTTTATTATAGAATCGAGTTACTATTTGCTTTATTGGATTCGATTCGCAAAAGTCAAAAGTCGCGAACTCATAATAAACTCTTTAATACCCTTAGTAAAAAAAATATATATATAGAAAGAATCAAAAAGGATGGGAGAATGAAGAATAAGAAAGTTTCTTATATTAAATATTAAAAAATATTAAAATAAATTATTATACATATTTCTACATATTTATGTAGAACGATGAATTAGGTACACTTAATTCAAGTCTATATTCCTTGCACTTATTAACTACTTAATATTATTTATATTAAGTATACTTATCATAAGATATCTTTAAAAAACAAATATTAAATTGGGACACCCATTATATGACAGATCTACCCTCTATTTTTGTGCCCTTAGTGGGCCTAGTATTTCCGGCAATTGCAATGGCTTCTTTATCTCTTCATGTCCAAGAAAATAAGATTGTCTAAATTCGTTAGTCTAATATTTGAGTCTAATATGGTACGATATGTGGCTCTTTCCGAACACAAATGAGATACTCATATGCATACGCATACACGATATCTGCATAAATGCAGATTATATATGGGTATAGCAATAGACCGGCAGTTTTAAATATAAGGTCAACAAATTACTCCTAATAGTTCCCGTCAAATATAGTGCTAGTTGATGAGAGTTACTTCGGGGTCAAGAAAAGTAAAGTCAAATTCATTTGGGTTATTCTCTCAATTCCAATCGAATACAACCGGATCTAGTATAGTAAGTATAGTGTATAGTATGAACTGGCGATCAGAGCATATCTGGATAGAACTTATAACGGGGTCTCGAAAAACAAGTAATTTTTTTTGGGCCTGTATCCTTTTTTTGGGTTCATTAGGATTCTTAGTGGTTGGAACTTCCAGTTATCTTGGTATAAATCTTATATCCGTATTTCCATCTCAGCAAATATTTTTTTTTCCGCAAGGGATCATAATGTCTTTTTATGGGATCGCGGGTTTATTTATTAGCTCCTATTTGTGGTGTACAATTGCGTGGAATGTAGGTAGTGGTTATGATCGATTTGATAGAAAAGAAGGAATGGTTTGTATTTTTCGTTGGGGATTTCCTGGAATAAATCGTCGCATTTTCCTTCGTTTCCTTATGAGAGATATCCAATCCATCAGAATGGAGGTTAAAGGGGGTCTTTCTCCTCGTCGTGTCCTTTATATGGAAATAAGGGGCAAAGGGGCCATTCCCTTGACTGGCACTGATGAGAATCTTACTCCACGAGAAATTGAACAAAAAGCTGCCGAATTAGCCTATTTCTTGCGTGTACCAATTGAAGTATTTTGAAATGAAGAATTTGCATAAGGAGCCCCCAATTTTTCATTTATACTAAAAAAATAGATATAATTTATAGTAAATAAAATAAAGTCTAATTAAAGTATGCATTCATCAAACATAGCCAATATTTCGTAACACAGAATTCATCTTTTTAGACCCCATATTTTAAATTGATATTTTAAATTGATAGGTTACGTTATTCCTGGAATGTAGTTATGGTTAGGTGGTGAAACATTTTCAAATAATTAATTGATATTAAGGCATTTTTTGTCTCGAAATCCGAATTATATTCGTTACTTATAGTGGATTTTCGAGTATTCATTGACAGGAACAAATAACAAATGGAGATGAAATTAGTTGGAATTTACCCAATTGAGATATCTCTGCGAATCTTATTTTACATAAAAATGTGAATAGATTCATAGGTTCGATACCTTGTTATTGTTAGAGAATTCGTGTAAATATCAAATGGAATCGACGAATGCAGCAGATTCATTAACAATTTAATTTACAGATTAATTTTAATTTACAGATAAAAATGAAAAAAAAGAGTCAAGCATTGACTTCCCTCCCATACATTCTATCCATAGTATTTTTGCCCTGGTGGGTCTCTCTTTCATTTAATAAAAGTCTGGAACCTTGGGTTATTAATTGGTGGAATACCCGGCAATCCGAAACTTTCTTGAATGATATTCAAGAGAAAAGCATTCTAGAAAGATTTATAGAATTAGAAGAACTATTCCTGTTGGACGAAATTTTAAAGGAATACCCGGAAACACATATACAAAAGCTTCGTATAGGAATACATAAGGAAACGGTAGAATTAGTCAAAACACACAATGAGTATAATCTCCATATCATTTTTAATTTCTCAATAAATATAATCTGTTTCACTATTCTAAGTGGTTATTTTATCCTGGGTAATGAAGAACTTGTTATTTTTAATTCTTGGGTTCAGGAATTCATCTATAACTTGAGTGACACAATAAAAGCTTTTTCGATTCTTTTAGTTACTGATTTATGGATCGGATTTCATTCAACCCATGGTTGGGAACTTATGATTGGTTCGGTCTACAACGATTTGGGATTGGTTCATAATGATCAAATTATATCTGGTCTTGTTTCCACTTTTCCAGTTATTCTAGATACAATTGTGAAATATTGGATCTTCCATTATTTAAATCGTGTATCTCCTTCGCTTGTAGTCATTTATCATTCAATGAACGAATAAAGAACTCTGATATAAATAAAAATGTTTCTTCGTGTTTGAAGAATAAAGAAAGTATTTTCGATCTTAGTTATTCCTTAGTTAGACTTCTACCTGTTCAGGGTATTCGTCCCATATTCCAGTACAATTATTCCAGCAGACTCGTGGATAGGGAACTACACTAGTTAG